TATCAATCAAATAAAAAGTTATTTTATGTATCAATCCTTACATCTCCTACTACTGGCGGAGTGACAGCAAGTTTTGGGATGTTGGGAGATATCATTATTGCCGAACCAAATGCCTACATTGCATTTGCGGGTAAAAGAGTAATTGAGCAAACATTGAATAAGACAGTCCCTGAAGGTTCACAAGCGGCTGAATATTTATTCCATAAGGGCTTATTCGATCCAATCATACCACGTAATCTTTTAAAGGGCGTTCTGAGTGAGTTATTTCAGTTCCATGCTTTCTTTCCTTTGAATCAAAATTCAATCAAGTAGAAAGTAGACTTTTTTCTTTTTCATCGCTATTCCTGATTACTAACCAGGAAACCTTTATAAACAAGATAAACGAGTGAATTTTTTCTTCCGCAAAATAAAGCAAGAAGGCAAATAAAAGGAAATCCGAATTATAATGATTATAAGATATCTTTATAACAGGTACAAATATTAAATCGAGGTATTCATTCTATGACAACTTTCAACAACGTACCCTCTATTTTTGTGCCTTTGGTAGGCCTAGTTGTTCCGGCAATTGCAATGGCTTCTTTATCTCTTCATGTTCAAAGAAATAAGATTGTTTAGATCCCTTTCTAGATCGAATGGGTCTTAAATGTATCTATCACTGAATCCATATATATGTAGATATCTATAGGGATCATATGAAGAAGATAGTATGCTTTTAGATCTAATCCAATTCGATCTAATTCGATCTAAGCAATTCAATGAATTATTTATTCCTAAAGGTTCACTTCTGAATAGTACTGGTTGATGAGAGTTACTTCGGAAATTAAAAAAGTAAAGTCAAAGTAATTTTGGTTATTCTCCAAATTCCAATAAAATACAACTGTATCTAGTATGAGTTGTCGGTCAGAACGTATATGGATAGAATTTATAGCAGGGTCTCGAAAAACAAGTAATTTATGCTGGGCCTTTGTCCTTTTTTTAGGTTCATTAGGGTTCTTATTGGTTGGAACTTCTAGTTATCTTGGCCAGAATTTGATATCTTTATTCCCCTCTCAGCAAATTCTTTTTTTTCCACAAGGGATCGTGATGTCTTTCTATGGGATTGCAGGTCTCTTTATTGGCTCCTATTTGTGGTGCACAATTTCGTGGAATGTGGGTAGTGGTTACGATCTATTCGATAAAAAGGAAGGAATAGTGTGTATTTTTCGCTGGGGATTTCCTGGAAAAAATCGTCGTATCTTCCTCCGATTCTTTATGAAAGATATTCAATCCCTCAGAATAGAAGTGAAAGAGGGTATTTATGCTCGTCGTGTCCTTTATATGGAAATCAGAGGTCAGGGGGCTATTCCCTTGACTCGTACTGATGAGAATTTGACTCCACGAGAAATTGAGCAAAAAGCAGGTGAATTGGCCTATTTCTTGCGTGTACCCATTGAAGTCTTTTGAAATGCATAATGCTTTCGGGAAAAATAAAAAAAGAATCCCCATTTTTCTAGAATATAGCTTAACCAACGAAACTCTTTTGTCAGCAAAAATTTTATGCATATGTAAATCAATCCATTGAACTTAATTGACTAAAACAAGTATCAAATCGAAAATGGATCTTATAGATCAAAACATTTCGGAAAAATCAAATCAAAAAATAAAGCATTTCTTTTTTTTTTTTTTTTGTGTGTGAAATATTTACTATTTTGATAGAACGGGATCTCTTTTATCTCGAAATCCGAATAATATGCAGCTCGTTGGGGTATTCATCGAAAAGAGATAATTAAGAGATAATTGCTTCGAATTTGAGCAATTGAGCTATCTAGAAAGAATATTTTGTTTCGTCATTCGAATTTTAAGTGTACTTTAATTAAAATTAATTAAATTTCTGTATGCTTTCTAAATTCAGAGGATAAACACTGAATCAAAAATAAAAAATCAGGGAAGAGGGGATGCCTTGATACCTTGGAATAAAACTTATGCTTGATAGAAATATTAGATCGTATGGAATCGACGACCGAGGTGGGTTGATTCAAAATTCACAGACGAAAAAAATGGCAAAAAAGAAAGCGTTCACTCCCCTTCTATATCTTGCATCTATAGTAGTTTTGCCCTGGTGTGTCTCTCTCTCCTTTCAAAAAAGTCTAGAATCTTGGATTACTAATTGGTGGAATACTAGAGAATCCGAGACTTTTTTGAATGATATTAAAGAAAAAACTATTCTCGAAAAATTCATAGAATTAGACGAACTCTTCCTCTTGGAAGAAATGATAAAGGAATACCCGGAAACACATTTACAAAAGCTTCGTATCGGAATCCACAAAGAAATGATCAAATTGATCAAGATGTACAATGAGGATGGTATCCATATGATTTTCCAGTTCTCGACAAATATGATCTATTTCCTTATTTTAAGCGGTTATTCTATTCTAGGTAATCAAGAACTTCGTTTTCTTAATTCTTGGGTTCAAGAATTCCTATATAACTTAAGCGACACAATAAAAGCCTTTTCTATTCTTTTATTAACTGATTTATGTATAGGATTTCATTCACCCCACGGTTGGGAACTAATGATTGGTTCTATCTACAAAGATTTTGGATTTACTCATAATGATCAAATTATATCTGGTCTTGTTTCCACTTTTCCAGTCATATTAGATACAATTTTTAAATATTGGATCTTCCGCTATTTAAATCGTCTATCTCCCTCACTTGTAGTGATTTATCATTCAATGAATGACTGAAAAATGATCCACTGCCCCAATTCGAACGTTTGTTACTTTGCACATAAGCAAAACGCTCAAAATCGTACTTATTTTTTTATTTTTCTACCTATCCAGAGGGTTTTTTTGATCCTTCTGATATTCCAGTAACAATTTTTCAGTAAATAGCAGAATCAGGGATAGGGAACTATATTAGTGACCTACCTAATTTTATTGTAGAAATTTTTTGAATCAACTATTGGACCATGCAAACTAGAAATACCTTTTCTTGGATAAAGGAAGAGATTACTCGATCTTTTTCCGTATCGCTCATTATATCTATAATGACTTGGGCATCCATTTCAAATGCATATCCCATTTTTGCACAGCAGGGTTATGAAAATCCACGAGAAGCAACTGGACGTATTGTATGCGCCAATTGCCATTTAGCTAACAAGCCCGTGGATATTGAGGTTCCCCAGGCAGTACTTCCCGATACTGTATTTGAAGCAGTTATTCGAATTCCTTATGATAAGCAACTGAAACAAGTTCTTGCTAATGGCAAAAAAGGCGCCTTGAATGTTGGGGCTGTTCTTATTTTACCTGAGGGATTTGAATTAGCCCCCCCCAATCGTATTTCGCCTGAGATGAAGGAAAAGATGGGGAATCTGTCTTTTCAGAGCTATCGACCTACTAAAAAAAACATTCTTGTGATAGGGCCTGTTCCTGGTCAGAAATATAGTGAAATCACCTTTCCTATTCTTTCCCCCGACCCCACTACTAAGAAGGACGTTCACTTCCTAAAATATCCCATATATGTAGGCGGGAACAGGGGAAGGGGTCAGATTTATCCTGATGGGAGCAAGAGTAACAATACAGTTTATAATGCTACAGCAGCGGGTATAGTAAGCAAAATTATACGAAAAGAAAAGGGGGGGTACGAAATAACCATAACCGATGCATCGGATGGACGCCAAGTAATTGATATTATACCTCCAGGACCAGAACTTCTTGTTTCAGAGGGTGAATCTATCAAATTGGATCAGCCATTTACGAGTAATCCTAACGTGGGTGGATTTGGTCAGGGGGATGCGGAAATAGTACTTCAAGACCCAGCACGGGTCCAAAGTCTTTTGTTCTTCTTCGCATCGGTTATTTTGGCACAAATCTTTTTGGTTCTTAAAAAGAAACAGTTTGAGAAGGTTCAATTGTCCGAAATGAATTTCTAGATCTACGGATTTATTAAACAAGTTCGTAAAAAGAAGAAAGTTTTTCTTGACAATTATAATTATATATGATCAAAAAAATGATGAAAAGACTTTTTTTCTTATTGCTAAATGAAAATGTTCTAGAATATATCAAATATATCAATAGTTTTCTATTCTAATAGAATGAGATTTGCCTAGATACTAAGTATAAGGTAAGTAAGTGGAAAAGGCAAAGGAAAGGATACCTGAGTGGAACAAAGGAGTCTAGGAATTCTTATGCGTCTTCCTAGTCTTCGACCCAAGAAAGGGATTGAAAGGAAGGATTTCCCGCCTTTTTTCTTGGGTCGAAATAATAATGTCTATTAGTCAAAGATTCCTATTCTTGATTTAGACTTTTTTCGGGTGTATTGGAACCCCTTTTTCCTAGTTATTACGGATAATCTAAAATGGTGTCCAAAAAACAACAAGGAAGGGGAAATCGATTGATCAACTAGAACATCTTCAACGAAGTCATAGAAAATAACATCAACGGAATACTAAAATAGCTAAAGTAAGGTTAAGGTTCTATTAAGGTATAAAAAAGGATTTATATGATATTGGATCGCCAGAAGCCAGAAAAAAACTAGAATATCTATACATATTCTAGTTTATGCATATATATTATGGTTGTGGTTGTGTCATCTAGGAAAAAAATCTATTGATTCTTTCTTTCTTCTAACCTTGAAAGTATCTAGAGATACTATTGATAAACAAATCTTCAGAATCAAAAAATGAACTTCATTTTTCAAAAATATCATCAGAAAAAAAGAAAATGGAGTTCTTATCTTAATAATCATATTAAGATAAGAACTCCACGTGACCCCTTTTTTGTTGTCTAATTTGAGGGGGTCCGCGGAGTTTTTACGTTTTCGTATCTACAACTCAATTCGTCTGATTACTACAGGGATGAGCCCAATCCAGAATATGAACCATAAAAGAAAATACCTATTAAACCAATCACAAGAATACCAGTTACAGTACCTATTATCCAAAGAGGAATCCTTCCAGTAGTATCGGCCATTTATCCCACTTACCTCCACATTTCATCAAGTGGTCATGCTATAGACAT